CCGTTTGGGAAGTAATAAGCACCTTTGACATCTCTTCATATGCAAAGAATTCTCGACGTGAAAACACAGAGACAAAGGACTGATCTTTGAATAGGAAAAAGAATGGATCTGCAGGGTCCCAAATGAATTGGCTTATTCGAAAAAAGCCTTGTTCTTTGGAAAATCTATCTGGTGTCCGGTACTGCATGGTTCCCCTCTGCAAGAACTCCTCCTCATGCTCTTGAAGCTCATCCTCTTCATGATAAATGCTCCGCTTGCCCCGAAATGATCCGGCCCGATAGGGAAATCCCAATTCAGTGGGCCTTTCAATACAATCAAATAGATTGGTCCAAGGGCGCCATATTCTAGGAGCCCAAACTATGTGATCGAATAAATCCTCCTCCATTTGTTGCGGGTCGATGTCCTCTTCCTCTTCTTCAAACTCCGATTCGTATTTTTCATAGTTTTGAATCATATCTAACTGATTCCTTGGTTCGGACCGAAGAAGTAATGTCACTCGATTATTATCAAACTGACTGCAATCTTTTTCTGTCCGTGAGGATCCCAACAGAGCGCCTTCTAGTTCTAATAGGCCATGAACTAGATCAGAATCATTCTCAGCGAATCTATAAGAAGCGATCCAATTATTTTCATCAGGTCCGGGTGAAGACCAAAGATCTTGAGCGACCAATCCGGCAGAACAATTCAAAAGATAAAGAAGTATCGTTAATTTCTTCATGCTCGTTCCAAGTTCGAAGTACCATTTGTACAAATAAGAATCCCCTTCTTTACATGATTTCTTCTTCATATAGATAGATATAGGATCTACGGGGCAATTACTTAGAAGTACATTTTGTGCAACAGCCCTTCCTATCTGATAGAAAAGGATCCCATGATCCTGAACCGATATTACCTGGGATCGCAAATCCCAAGTTTGTCTATGAAGAGCTGATCTAATTGTATTAGTTTCTATAATTGATTTCTTCTGTGTAATACTAATGGATAGGGCCTCATTGATAAGTGCTGCAAGATCTCGTGCATTGGAACCCATGGTTATGGACCCGAATCCGTTAGTATGGAACATTTTCTTTTCCAAGTGAAACCCTTTAGTATATGAAAGAATGAAAAAGTGCTTTCGTTGTTGTTGAATAAGAAGCCTTCGTATCTTAATGCATGTATTTAATTTATTCGGAGCTATTAGAGCGGGATCCACTTTTTGGGGAATATGAGTCGAACCAATAACAAGAATATTTCTAGTGGAATATCTTTCACAATCTCTGGAGAGATAGTTCTGTAATAGACCGAAGGATCTGTAATTCACATACAGATCATGAATGTTTGGAATCCATATTATGCAAGGAGACATTGCTCTTGCTAATGCGAATCGAAAGGTGATATCGATATAAAATCCGTATATACTCGGCGGCATATCCATAGTTAGCACATTCGTCATATCTAGCAGCTCCGTATCAAGATCAAGGTCATCATCAATATCGTCACTATCATCAATATCGATATCGTCACGATAATCACTATCGTCACTATCACTATCATCAATAAAAAAACCTTCAGGCTTGTAATACGAATACGGAAAGTTGTTCGGAAATATCGTAATGAAAGGAACATGGGAGTTTGTCGCTAGGTATTTGACCAAATAGGATCGTCCAGTTCCTATAGAACCTATCACTAAAATACCCCTAGAAGGGGATAGGGCTAAACGGAGCGAGAAGGGTTTTCCATGAGATGGGAAATGAAAACTATTAGCCCCACACGGGGTTTGTGAATAAGTGATTGTCTGATAATGAGCAAGGAATATCCGTCTTTCTGCTAAACAGGATCTATTGAACTCATAATTCATTAGATACTTTTTATGAATGTCAACTAAGTATCGTAAGTAAATTGATCCCGGTTGTTCAATCATTTGATAACCAGAGTCATTCTTTGATAAATGATCACTATGAGTCAGACTCAATAGAATTTGATCAATCCTTTTTTCTTTTTCGGTCGTTAAGGTGGAGAACTGAACCAAGAATTCTCTTTCTTCATCATCAACCAAATCACTGTTCGCGACCCAGGATTCTATTTTCTCATCAATCCAATCACCGTTCACCCCTTTTCTTTTTCTTATCAATGAATAGATCTCTTTACTTGTACGACTTAGATGTCTCGTATTTCTCGAAAAAGCGATTCGATTGATGGGATTTTGTATGATACTTCTGAGATCGATGAGATTGATATTCAAATATTTCTTCTTAGAACGTATTGATTTGACCCCATAAGCGGAACCACCAACCAATAGCATGTTGCCACCAGAAGCAGAAACCCGTATTTCTTCCAGAAAATCTCCTAATTGTTCCAGAGCAACTAGAAAGAGATTCTTTAACCAGAAAGAATTCAGTTCAGATTCAGATGTAGGATACCTATCCAAAAGTTTTCGCAACTCAATCATGTATGATGGAATCATCAAAGATTTGATCTTTTCTAACTCTGTCTGTAACTCACTAGAGGCTCGGGAAACAAAGAGAAGATGTATGCGAACGAGATATCCAGCAACAAGAAGAAGGAAAAGGATTGAATAGAGGAACTCCCGAGCATTTGTTAATCTCAGATGTGTCCATATCAATGGAACGGGTGACTCATTATTTCGATGAATCGTTTCTTCGGACAGAAGGAGATTCTGGAAACACTTACTCGAAATCTCACTTATCAGACTCGAAATCTTACTTTTCAGAGTCAGAGTCCATTGTGGAAGAATCTTCTGAGGAATTGGCCATGATATATCTGATACATGCATAATATCTCTCAAAACGGATACAAATTTGTGCCTGCTACTTAGTATCCTTAGTATCGGCAATGGTTCTGAAAAAATCTCTAAAAGGGTGGTGAAATTTAGATATTTCCACCCTGTCGAAGTAAGGAACCATGGCATATATGTTTGGAAGAGATTCCATTTTGAGAGATTGAAAAGAGCACTATCTCGTTGAAAGGTTCTATACATCTGCCCTTTCTCAACGCATTTCTTTAGAGAAAGACTCCGTTTTTTTTTCCTCTTTCCAGATGGGAAATCCTTCTCAGAACATGGAGTGTGAATCAAATCCATGTTTGAATTGAAACTGAGATACTCATGCAAGTTCTTCCCTTCTGAATCAGATAGATTCATATCTGAAAGAGGCTGACAATAAGTTCTTTCAAAATTAACTATTTGTTCCTCTGTTAGAGGTGTTGTATAAATGTCTGCGATCGAGTAAATAGCTCTACGAACGAATGGCTCGGATCGAATTGGAAAATGGAAAAATTTGTACAAGTTATACCTTTCGTCACCACTTTGTGTAAAATCGTTAGGTATAAATATGTCAGATACCTGTGACTCGATTGACAAAATAGTCTCTCTCTCCCCAAAAATATGTTTTTTTTTACCGACGCACGAAGAAAATATTTTGTTGCGAATGAACAAGATAGTGAGGAATTGTCCATATGTAGGATCATAATTATTGATACGGGTCTTTTCCACATAAAAAGGGAATCTTTTGTTACAATAGAACCAGAAGCGATTTGGATCATTCAAGAATCGAAGTGGATTTGCTTTATAAAAAGAAGATATCAATGAACTTCTATGAAATGGTTTCACGGGATTCAGCCAATTGTCTCGATCATGGAATATCATTGATAAATAGGAATCCGTGTTATCAAAGGATTTCCTGCGATTATTTCTAGTATGGAATGAGTCAATCACCCACTTTGGTATCTTTTTGAAGCAAAATGGTAATCTTGTTCCTCCATTGATCAAGGATTTCGGTCTTTTGGAAGTATCATGATCATCCAATAAGAAGGGTTTCAATTTATTCAAATGAACGATTTGAACACCTATTGATTCTAACAACTGATTGCGGAGTTGATCATTCGGACCTTTCAATTCATAGATGTGGATCTCGGACCTATGAATGGGGGTATTCCCGATACTCACAAAGAAAAGGGGAAGTGACTTGGACAAAAAGAGAAGTGACTTGGACAAAAAGAAACGAAGTGACTTGGACAAAAAGAAACGAAGTGACTTAGACAAATCTTGTTTGTCTATAACCTCGGACCAATCAATCGAATATTGATTAATACGTAACCGATCGAACACTACTTGAAAATGGTTCTTCTGTTCAGAAAGGAAATGTTCCTGGAAATTCTTGCTCCCATTGGACCATTTGTATCTATATACATCAGGATCCCGATTCATGGATCTCCCGGTTCGAGAAATAAGAGGATCAAACCATTTCTTCTGACTCTTTTTCAAATTCGATAAATGTTGGTTGATCGTATATTTCATTATAGTTATATGATTCAGAGTATCATTTCCTATTTGATCCCTTTGAATTCCATATTCGAAGTTGTGATCGGATCTATTCATTAAAAAGAATCGATTAGATACATTTCTTATGTACCCATAGATTTGAATCAGATTTCGGATCAATCTATATTGATTGACTGCCTCCATTATGTTGTTGCTAGCAAATACCGCTGTTTTTCGTTTTGGATCTTCCAAATCATTCCCGCAGTAGATCCGGGCCGATTTTTTTCTGATCCTTCGATAAAAAGATTCATTCTCTTCATAAAAAAGAGGAGGTAGAACCAATAAAGATTTCTTTTTCGATTCATCTCTGGAGTTGAATACCTGATTCAAGAATTTTTTTTGATCCAACCCGTAGGAATCAATAGAAAAGGCAAATCTCCTATGATACACCAGATCCGGCTCGGTTATTGATAGAGTGAATAGATCTGCCATTTCTTGAAATCTCTCTTCTGATTCAAAATCGTGGTGTAACGTATATCCCCTTTTGTTCCGGTCATGGAATAGATGAAATAAATCAAAAAATGGATTTTTGTTCAAGAATGAAATAGGATGAATTGAGACGGTATTTTGTAAATACGTAATTATCTTGAATATATCAACCATTTCCTTATTTTCCGCTCGCCTGGAAGGGACAAAAGAAACATCTTGTTTTTTCTTCAAAAATTTCTGATCTCTGGTGGAC